GGAAGGGAGCGCTATTTGTTTACACCCATTAGTTTGTAAGGGTTTCAATGCAGACTTTGATGGGGATCAAATGGCTGTTCATGTACCTTTATCTTTGGAAGCTCAAGCGGAGGCTCGTTTACTTATGTTTTCTCATATGAATCTCTTGTCTCCAGCTATCGGGGATCCTATTTCTGTACCAACTCAAGACATGCTTATTGGACTCTATTTATTAACAATCGGAAATCGTCGAGGTATTTGTGCAAATAGGTATAATCCATATAATAGTGGAAACTACCAAAAAAAAATAGTTGATAATCATAATAATAACTATAGGTATACGAGGGAAAAAGAACCTCATTTTTCTAGTTCCTATGATGCACTTGGAGCTTATCGACAGAAAAGAATCAGTTTAGATAGTCCTTTGTGGCTCCGATGGAGACGAGATCAACGTGTCATTGGTTCAAGAGAAGTTCCCATCGAAGTTCAATATGAATCTTTAGGTACTTATCATGAGATTTATGGGCACTATCTAATAGTAGGAAGTATAACAAAAGAAATCCGTTCTATATACATTCGAACTACTCTTGGTCATATTTCTTTTTATAGAGAATTAGAAGAAGCCGTACAGGGTTTTTGTCGAGCCTACTCATACGCTATCTAATCTAATTTCTTAGATTAGGCGATGTTTGTGTCTAGTGCCTAGGGTAATTCAGGTCTCCCAAATTTCACTGGTATTCTAATTTCTGAATTTCTGTGTGAATCAAGATTGAGGAAAGGAAGTTTTCGAATCATTGACTTGGGTCCATTGTCGAATCCTACTTAGCAGAAGAAATATAAGAGAAGAGGTACTTATGGCAGAACGGGCTGATCTGGTCTTTCACAATAAAGTGATAAATGGAACTGCTATGAAACGACTTATTAGCAGGTTAATCGATCATTTCGGAATGGCATATACATCACATATCTTGGATCAAGTAAAAACTTTGGGTTTCCAGCAAGCCACTGCTACATCTATTTCATTAGGAATTGATGATCTTTTAACCATCCCTTCGAAGGGATGGTTAGTCCAAGACGCCGAACAACAAAGTTTTATTTTAGAGAAACACCATCATTATGGGAATGTACACGCGGTAGAAAAATTACGTCAATCCATTGAGATATGGTATGCTACAAGTGAATATTTGAGACAAGAAATGAATCCTAATTTTCGTATGACTGATCCTTCTAATCCAGTACATCTAATGTCCTTTTCGGGAGCTAGAGGAAATGCATCTCAGATACATCAATTAGTGGGTATGAGAGGATTAATGTCGGATCCCCAAGGACAAATGATTGATTTACCCATTCAAAGCAATTTACGTGAAGGACTTTCTTTGACAGAATATATAATTTCCTGCTATGGAGCTCGCAAAGGAGTTGTAGATATTGCTGTACGAACATCAGATGCTGGATACCTCACACGTAGACTTGTTGAAGTAGTTCAACACATTATTATACGTAGAACAGATTGTGGTACTATCCGAGGTATTTCCGTGAGCCCCCAAAATGGTATGACAGAAAAAATTTTTGTCCAAACACTAATTGGTCGTGTATTAGCAGACGATATATATATCGGTTTGCGATGTCTTGCCACTCGAAATCAAGATATTGGGATTGGACTTATAAATCGATTCATAACCTTTCGAGCACAACCAATATATATTAGAACCCCCTTTACTTGCAGGAGTACATCTTGGATCTGCCAATTATGTTATGGTCGGAGTCCTACTCATACTCATGGTGACCTGGTCGAATTGGGAGAAGCTGTAGGTATTATTGCAGGTCAATCAATTGGGGAACCAGGGACTCAACTAACATTAAGAACTTTTCATACCGGTGGAGTATTCACAGGTGGTACTGCCGAGTATGTACGAGCTCCTTCTAATGGAAAAATAAAATTGAATGAGAATTTGGTTCATCCCACACGTACCCGTCATGGGCATCCCGCTTTTCTATGTTCTATGGACTTGTATGTAACTATTGAGAGTCGGGATATTCTACATAATGTAAATATTCCACTAAAGAGTTTGATTTTAGTTCAAAATAATCAATATGTAGAATCAGAACAAGTAATTGCTGAAATTCGTGCTGGAACGTCCACTTTTTATTTTAAAGAGAAGGTACGAAAACATATTTATTCTGAATCAGAGGGAGAAATGCACTGGAGTACTGATGTACACCATGCACCTGAATATACATATGGTGATGTTCATCTATTATTAAAAACAAGTCATTTATGGATATTAGCAGGAGGTTCGTGCAGATCTAGTATAGTGTCTTTTTCGCTCCACAAGGATCAAGATCAAATGAATCCTCATGCTTTTTCTGTCGAAGAAAGATATATCTCTGATCTATCAATGACTAAGGGTCGAATAAGATATAAATTGTTAGATACTTCTGATAAAAAAGATAAGAAAATTCTTGACTATTCAACAAGACCTGATCAAACCATATATAATGGTCATTGGAATATTATATATCCTTCTATTATCCAAGGGAATTCTTATTTCTTGGCGAAAAAGCGAAGAAATAGATTCATCATCCCATTACAATATGATCAAAAACGAGAGAATGAACTAATACCCTGTTTTGGTATTTCAATTGAAATACCAAAACAGGGTATTTTACGTAGAAATAGTATTCTTGCTTTTTTTGATGATCCACGATACAGAAGAAATAATTCGGGAATTACTAAATATGGGACCGTAGAGGTCAATTCAATTATCAAAAAAGAGGATTTGATTGAGTATAGAGGATTAAAAGAATTTATTCCGAAATACCAAATGAAAGTAGATCGTCTTTTTTTTATTCTCGAGGAAGTGCATATTTTACCTGGATCTTCATTGATAATGGTCCAGAACAATAGTATCATTGGAGTAGATACACAACTCGCTTTAAATACAAGAAGTCGAGTAGGCGGATTAGTCCGCCTGGAGAGAAAAAAAAAATATATTGAACTAAAAATATTTTCCGGAGATATTTATTTTCCTGGAGAGGCAGATAAGATATCTAGGCACAGCGGCATTTTTATACCACCGAAAACAAAAAAAAAAAATTCTAAGGAATCAAAAAAATTTAAAAATTGGATCTATGTCCAACGGATCACACCCACGAAGAAAAAGTATTTTGTTTCGGTTCGACCCGTAGTCACATATGAAATAACTGATGGCATAAATTTAGCAACACTTTTTCCTCAAGATCTCTTGCGGGAAAAGGATAATGTCCAACTTAGAGTTGTCAATTATATCCTTTATGGAAATGGCAAGTCAATTCGAGGAATTTTTCACACAAGTATTCAATTAGTTCGCACTTGTTTAATATTGAATTGGGATCCAGAACAAAATGGTTCTCCGAAAGAGATTCATGCTTCCTTTATTGAGGTAAAGGGAAATGATCTGATTCGAAATTTCATGAGAATTGAGTTAGTAAAGTCCAGCATTTCGTATATCGGAAAAAGATATGATAGGGCAAGTTCAGGATTGATTTACGATAATGGATTAGATCGTACAAATATAAATCCTTTTTACTGCAAGGTTAGTATTCAATTACTTACACAACATCAAGGTACTATTGGTACATTGTTGAATCGAAATAAGGAATGCCAATCTTTGATAATTTTGTCATCATCCAATTGTTCTCGAATTGGTCCATTCAATGGTTCGAAATATAACATGATAAAAGAATCGGATCCCATAATCCCAATTAAGGATTTGTTGTGTCCTTTGGGGACTATTGTCCCTAAAATGGTAAATTTATATTCATTTTACCATTTAATAACTTATAATCAGATTTTGTTAAAGAAATATTTGCTACTTGGTAATTTTCAACAGACTTTCCAAGTACTTCAAGTACTTAAATACTGTTTAATAGATGAAAATAGGAGGATTTATAATACCGATCCGTGCAGTAACATCATTTTGAATCCATTCCATTTGAATTGGCATTTTTTCCATCACGATTATTGGGAAGAGACATCTACAATAATTAGCCTTGGACAATTTTTTTGTGAAAATATATGTCTATTCAAATACAAACCGCACATAAAAAAATCTGGGCAAATTATAATTGTTGATGTTGACGCTTTAATTATAAGATCCGCTAAGCCCTATTTAGCCACTCCAGGAGCAACTATTCATGGCCATTATGGTAAAATATTTTACGAAGGAGATACATTAGTTACATTTATATATGAAAAATCAAGATCTGGTGACATAACACAAGGTCTTCCAAAAGTGGAACAAATCTTAGAAGTACGTTCGATTGATTCAATATCAATGAACCTTGAAAGGAGAGTTGAAGGTTGGAACAAAGGTATACCAAAAATTTTTGGAATCCCCTGGGGATTCTTGATTCAAGCCGAGCTAACCATAGCTCAAAGTCGTATCTCTTTGGTTAATAAAATCCAAAGGGTTTATCGATCTCAGGGGGTACAGATCCATAATAGACATATAGAGATTATTGTACGTCAAGTAACATCAAAAGTGTTGGTTTCAGAAGATGGAATGTCTAATGTTTTTTCACCCGGGGAATTAATTGGATTGTTGCGAGCGGAACGAGCGGGGCGCGCTTTGGACGAAGCGATCTCTTATCGCGCAATCCTATTGGGAATAACAAGGACATCTTTGAATACTCAAAGTTTCATATCCGAAGCAAGTTTTCAAGAAACCGCTCGAGTTTTAGCAAAAGCTGCTCTACGAGGTCGTATTGATTGGTTGAAAGGCCTGAAAGAGAATGTTGTTCTAGGTGGAATTATACCTGTTGGTACAGGATTCAAAAAATTAGTGCACCATTCAAGTAAGGACAAAAACTTTTATTTGGAAATCAAAAGAAAGAATCTATTTGACTTGGAAATAAAAGATCTTTTGTTACACCATAGAGAATTATTTTGTTCTTATGTACCAAACAATTTCCATGAGACATTAGAACAATCATTTACGCGATTTCATGATTCCTAAGAGCGGATTCTTTTACTTTAACTATCTTTAACTATCTTTTAATTATCTGTTTTTAATTATCTGGTCTGGCTTTTCTTTTAACTTAACTATCTTGTTCTTGTTCGAATATTGATAAAAAAATAAGTAATTAAAAGACATTAATGGTTTGTACTGTGTATTAAAGGTCAATTCCCGGCAGAAGGTTCCATCGGAACAATTACTTATTTCAAAGTACCTCGTCTCTTTGTTAAAGTTAAAAAAAAAAAAAGGAAGTGTGGGAAAAATGACAAGAAGATATTGGAACATTAATTTAGAAGAGATGATGGAGGCCGGAGTTCATTTTGGTCATGGTACTAAGAAATGGAATCCTAGAATGGCCCCTTACATCTCTGTAAAGCGTAAAGGTATTCATATTACAAATCTCACTGGAACTGCTCGTTTTTTATCAGAAGCCTCTGATTTAGTTTTTGATGCGGCAAGTAGGGGAAGAACCTTCTTAATTGTTGGTACCAAAAATAAAGCAGCAGATTCAGTAGCATCGGCTGCAATAAGAGCCCGGTGTCATTATGTTAATAAAAAATGGCTTGGTGGTATGTTAACAAATTGGTCTACTACGGAAACGAGACTTCAAAAGATCAGGGATTTAAGAGCAGAACAAAAGATGGGTAAACTCAACCGTCTTCCCAAAAGAGATGCGGCAATATTGAAGAGAAAATTATTTACCTTGCAAACATATCTCGGCGGTATCAAATATATGACGAGGTTGCCTGATATTGTGATCGTCGTCGATCAGCAAGAAGAATATACGGCTCTTCGAGAGTGTGTAATTTTGGGTATTCCGACGATTTGTTTAATCGATACAAATTGTGACCCGGATCTCGCAGATATTTCGATTCCATCCAACGATGATGCTATAGCTTCAATCCGATTGGTTCTTAACAAATTAGTATCCGCAATTTGTGAGGGCCGCTCTAGCTATATAAGAAATCCTTGATTATGATTAAGGGGGGATTTTTTGGATTCGGTTACTATATCTTGAATTAAATAAAAAAAAAGCAAAAAGGTAAGTGCGGGCATATTGATAATATGTTATTATATTACGTGATTTCTTGGTATCCTATGTAAATTCTTGATATCTTAAATATACAATTAATGAATACGATTTTTGATTCATATTGGTGAGTTGAAAAAGAGATATAGATGGTTGAATCAAAATAATTTCTTTTTTGAAGTTCAATTTCTGCTAGAGGACAATATGAATGTTATACCATGTTCCATTAAAACACTCAAAGGGTTATACGATATATCGGGTGTAGAGGTAGGCCAACATTTATATTGGCAAATAGGAGGTTTACAAATCCATGCCCAAGTACTTATCACTTCTTGGGTAGTAATTGCTATCTTATTAGGTTCAGTCATTATAGCTGTTCGGAATCCACAAACCATTCCGACCGACGGTCAGAATTTCTTTGAATATATCCTTGAATTTATTCGAGACTTAAGCAAAACCCAGATTGGAGAAGAATATGGCCCCTGGGTTCCCTTTATTGGAACTATGTTCCTCTTTATTTTTGTTTCTAACTGGTCAGGTGCTCTTTTACCTTGGAAAATTATACAGTTACCTCATGGAGAATTAGCTGCACCTACGAATGATATAAATACTACTGTTGCTTTAGCTTTACTCACGTCCGTCGCATATTTTTATGCGGGTCTTAGCAAAAAAGGATTGGGTTATTTTGGGAAATACATTCAACCAACCCCCATCCTTTTACCAATTAACATCCTAGAAGATTTCACAAAACCTTTATCTCTTAGTTTTCGACTTTTCGGAAATATATTAGCTGATGAATTAGTAGTTGTTGTTCTTGTTTCTTTAGTCCCTTCAGTAGTTCCTATACCTGTCATGTTTCTTGGATTATTTACAAGTGGTATTCAAGCTCTTATTTTTGCAACCTTAGCCGCGGCTTATATAGGTGAATCTGTGGAAGGTCATCATTAACTAGCTTTTCAAATAGTCTTTTTTTTTAATTCTATTATTAAGCAAGCTTATCCCACATGATTCATGATAATCCAATTGGATGGGTAAGATAATAGTGTATGATTCCATCATCTAGAATTGTAGGAGAAAAGATAGACAATATTCCAACAGAATTCTAAAAAAAAGAAGGGCTGGGGAGGTTATAGTTAGAGTATAATATATGTAATAATGTCTATAGGCTCTAAACCCCCGTCTATTTTTCTAGGAATTATTTTATTACAGAATCAATTAAAAAAAATTAGGATGGTTTACATTATGGAAGAAAAGAATGGATATGTGATATTAGAATCACATTAAATATTCTTTAGTTATATGAGATAAGTCTATCCATAATATCGCTATATTACATAACTATATAATATTTATTTTTTTTATAGTATTGTTTATTTTATTTATTTATTTTTATTATAGTATTGTAAGGCTAGAATTTCTATTTTTCCTAATTACAACCAATCCTATAATCATAATCTGGATCCTCATTATTTATATTTGTTATGTTATATATGAACAATATACAACATAAAATAAATATATATATATATATATTTATTATCCGGTTTAATTCAAATTGAAATTAGATTCAATTCATTATATATTTCTTATTTATATATTTATATATATATATTATTTATTATTCTTAATATTCTTAATTCCTATATTTTTATATTATTTTATATTAAAATTTTATATTAAAATATTAAAAATTTTTGTTATTATTTTATTTATTATTATTTGATAATATGTATAATATAGAATACAAATTACAAATAATATAATTTATTATAATTATAATATAATTATTATTTTATTTTAATAGTTAGTAACTAATTGGTAGTTAATTACTTTATTAATATAACTAATTAAGTATTTAATAATTAATTTAAGTATTTAATAATTAATAATTATTAGTTAATAAAATTAAATAAATAATGAAAAAATAAATAAACTTAACAATAGTGTAGTGTAGTAAAGAACGAAGAATTAAATGAAAGAATGGTTCGAAACAAAGAAATACAATAGTTACAACTGTATGCATATGGATTTACAAAAACTCTATGATAGTTAAAAACTAAAAACGAGATAGTTCTGACGATTCCGTTTTTTAATTTAGTAATTAATATTATTATTTCAACTTGTGTATCTTAATTAAAAAAGTCATAATTGATTGGTTGATTGTATCATTAACCATTTCTTCTTTTTTGTTTTGTGTGAGGAACTTACCATGAATCCACTGATTTCTGCCGCTTCCGTTATTGCTGCTGGATTGGCCGTGGGGCTTGCTTCTATTGGACCTGGAGTTGGTCAAGGTACTGCTGCAGGCCAAGCTGTAGAAGGTATTGCGAGACAACCGGAAGCAGAGGGTAAAATACGAGGTACTTTATTGCTTAGTCTAGCTTTTATGGAAGCTTTAACAATTTACGGACTGGTTGTGGCATTAGCACTTTTATTTGCGAATCCTTTTGTTTAATCCTCAAAATATAAAAAAAGTACCTTAGAGACTTTTTTCTTATTAACTATTAACTTAACTTGGAATTTTCCTTTGCTTCTTAGAATTATATTAACACGTTACTAAAAAATTACTTATTTATTGAGACAATATCTAGGAAGGGTTGATTTGAGGATTAGGAATTACCGCATTCACTTGCTTTCTTCCTTTCTGTCTTTAGCTTAGTACAATAGAAAACTTTTTTATTTTCATTGTTTGGGAGTGTTTCAACAAATGAAATATTTTTCAATTGATATCAGATCTAAAACCTAAGTCTAAAGTCTAAGTAAAGTATCTTATTAGAAAATTTTTTAAAATGTAAAAAAATTTAAACAAAACAAATGAAATTACTAGATTTTTTTTATTCTCATTAAATAAATAAAGTGGAAATAAAAAAAATAAATCGATCAAAAAAAAGGGCGATCGGAGTGATACAAAAAGAACTCTGTTCTTTGTTAGTCCTATCCAAAAGAAAAGAGAGGAGAATATATGAAAAATGTAATTGATTCTTTCGTTTACTTGGGCCACTGGCCATACGCCGGAAGTTTCGGGTTTAATACCGATATTTTAGCAACAAATCCAATAAATCTAAGTGTAGTGCTTGGTGTATTGATTTATTTTGGAAAGGGAGTGTGTGCGAGTTGTTTATTTCAAGAATAGGATGGATCCATCCATCTGCACTTATGGTATTTATAAGGGATAGGGGAAATAGTAAATAAGGGATAGGGGAAATAGTAAAAAAGTGCACGATCTCGACGAATTTCTTCTGAATAAATTAAGAAATTATATGCAAGAACCATAGCATTTCGTGATTTATTGGTAAATCCACTTTGATTCTCTATCAACCAATAATGCGAGACCTTTAACATGGTTAAAGCTAAATTGTTTAAAGTCCGGACAAAACATGGTATTCTTTCTACCACTACGTTAGTAACCAAATAGTTCAAAAAAATTGGTAATTTATTTGATTTTGATATATAACACTCATATCAATAAATAAATTGAAACTAGTTACGAGATAAAAAAAAGGAACTTTGTTTCCTTTTTTTATCTAATGCCGAATCGACGACCTATGTATAAAAAAGAGGAATTTTTGGACTTGAAGAAACAAAAATATAATATAATTATTATTATTTTAATTTTTATAATCATACTTCCTTTTTTCATTCAAAAAAATGAAAAAAAAAAGTACAAATAAAAAAACAACTTTGCTGACAATTTTAGATTTGGATCTGGTCTAGTCGGAAGAGTCTTCCTAATATTCTGGTTTTTTATTTTATAAGTTTTGATATGTTTAACTACAAACAGAAAAGAGAAGGTAGGCTCATTACATTAAAAAGCTATGGGAATACTCATACCATAAATAAATAATTGAGCGTGAGAGCCAAATGAATCGAAAGATTCATGTTTGGTTCGGGAAGAGATCATGGAAGTTGTGAAATTAATGGTAAGATAATCTACTTTCATTAAATGATTTATTAGATAATCGAAAACAGAGGATTTTAAGTACTATTCGAAATT